AAGGGAAAGACTCCATGAAAGGAAGATTAACGATTCATATAAATCACTTAGTGGAAAATGTCCCGAATAAACCCAACGAGTAACTAATAATCCTGTTATACAGAAAAAAGTAATTATCATGCCCTTTTCGGATGAATCATATAGGTTTACGATTTTATCGACTAAAAAGGTTATAAAATGAATTGTAATTACAATTGAAACGATCGAAAAAGAAATATGAGTTAATATATGCTCTAAGGTTGAAAATATCATAAAAATTTTTTAAAAGAGGAGTCCCTTAATTATACAAAGGGAAATCGGGAATTGAATTCATTATAGGATCTATTTACTTTTTTTAGGAGATGACATGCCGCCACTCGGACTCGAACCGAGATGCTCTAGCACTGCTTCCTAAGAGCAGCGTGTCTACCAATTTCACCATAGCGGCTTGTCTTGAACTTATAATAGCCTATGAATAAGCAATCGTCTAGATTTTAGAATTCAATTGGGTGCAATATTTTGCAGGAAAGATTCAAATTCAGAAATAAAAATTGGTTCAAATAGGTATTTGAAGGTTCATTATTTTAGGTTAGGATCTTAGTTTTATTGTGTATTTTATACTCTCCTCGACTTGAACTCTTCTAAAACTATTCTAAAACTATATAGTACTACTATGAATTAAGAGATAGAACCCCCCACAAAAAATGTTTATTTTAATGAATTGTTTTTGATTTATTTGATTTCAAAAATCAAAACCAAAAAATCCATTTCATCAATGAACAAAAAAAAAAGAACCTGTTTTGGATCATTCAAAATTGACACATATTTATCCAAAATAGCCTCGCTAAGTGTTTTTGAGTGGATTGATGGCGAGAGATATATGGGGTCCTATATAGGAATTCAGAGAAAATCCAAAAGGAAGAAAGTTCCACAAAGGAGTTTAGAATTTTAATCAATTAGTTTCAATGATTTTAGTAACGAAAGATTTCCTGTCCGCCCTTTTATAGATTATAGAGAAAAAGGGGATCTATAGAAAAAAGAAAACCTTATATTCTTGTAACAAATAGGTCGATGGGGAAAATAATACTCCCTGCCTTGGAAATGAGAAGATATACTAAAAAGAAAATGGAGTATCTTGTGTTTTTTGTCAAGAAAAAAAGTATTCTTTTTTTTTTTCGAATTCGGTACGGTAAACAGAAAAATTCTTATTTTACATATTCTAAGAGCGGAACGATTTCCATTCCTATTGATTAACTCAACAGGGAATGGAAATCGGGAATTTGATTTTCGAAATGAAATGACTCGGTTTTTGAGTCAGGCCGATTCAGATTATTCCAACGTGTTATGTTTTATTACTTATTTTATTTGTTTGTTGCACAAAAAAACTTTTAGAATTCCCAGTAGAAAGAGATTTCCCTAAGGAAAACGCTTTTAACGCTGCCCAATACCCCTTCCTTTTCCAAAAATTTTTACGAATACGCTTTTTTGATGCAGAAGTACGTTTTTTTGGAACTGCCATTTAAATAAAAATTAAGAGATTACTCATTGGTATAGCTGGATGTGAAAGACATCTATTGTTCAAAAGAAATTTGCGCTTTCTAATTTATTATGTATTTCTTTTCTAGATAATATTTTTTATTCTAAAAATAAAAAAGAATAGATAAGATGGGTGAAAGATATGGGAAAATGACATAAACTATTACTAAAAATAGTAAAAAGAAGAATATTCTTTTTTTTTTAGTAACTTTTCAAACTCGGGAAAAATATGCCCAATTTCACTTGAATTTGAAAGTTAGAAGGAGACTCGTAATTAATCTCTATGATTTGACCAATTGTAACTTCTTGATTTGAATATTTGAAGTATTTAGCAGAAACTCAGAAAGAATAAGTAAAAAGAAATAAAAATTCAAAAATTCTATTTAAGTTGGTTTAAGTTAGTGCATATCTTCATTTTTTTATTGACTCCTTTCAAAAGAGGTAAGATCCGGTGAATCGGAACCAATTAATATTAATTAAGAATTAAAAAACTTTTTTTATGGAACAGACATATCAATATGCGTGGATCATACCTTTCCTTCCACTTCCAGTTCCTATGTTAATAGGAGTGGGACTTCTTCTTTTTCCGACAGCAACAAAAAATCTTCGTCGTATGTGGGCTTTTCCGAGTATTTTATTGTTAAGTATAGTCATGATTTTTTCAACTAATCTGTCTATTCAGCAAATAAATAGCAGTTTTATCTATCAATATGTATGGTCTTGGACCCTCGATAATGATTTTTCCTTAGAATTCGGCTACTTGATCGATCCACTTACTTCTATTATGTTAATGTTAATCACTACTGTTGGAATTATGGTTCTTATTTATAGTGATAATTATATGGCTCACGATCAAGGATACTTGCGATTTTTTGCTTATATGAGTTTTTTCAGTACTTCGATGTTGGGGTTAGTTACTAGTTCGAATTTGATACAAATTTATATTTTTTGGGAATTGGTTGGAATGTGTTCCTATCTATTAATA